TTTTTTTTTTTTTTTATATTAAAATATTTATTAAACAATATATATAAAAAAATAAAATATAATTTTTATACTAATATTTATACAAATTAAATAATATTTATATATATATATATAATTTATAAATATATTAATATATAAACATATATATATTAAATATTTAATATATACAAAAAATAAGTATATAAAATATTTAATATTAATTATTAAATATTGAATAATTTCTTTTCTTTTTTTTTCATAATATTGAATTAAATACCTAAATTGCTATTTAAATTTTTATAATTCAAATAAATTATATTAAATTAATATAATTAATAATTATAAAATTATATTTAATATATTAATATTAGATATTAATATATTAAATATTTAATATATATATATAAATTAATTAATGAATTTTTAATTTAAATATATTATTAAACCGACTTTAATTTTTTTTATATATAAAATAAAAAAAAAAAATTAAAAATAAGCTAAATTTAAGCTTTTGGGTTCATACCCCAAATATAAAGGAAACCCCTTTTTTTTAAAAATAAAGTGCCTGATTAAAGGGCTATTCTGATAGAATAAATTAAGTAGATTTCTACCTTTATTATATTTTATAGAATTAAACTATATCTAACAGAATCAAAAACTATTGTGCATCTTACACTAAAATATACTTTTTTGAATTTATAATACAAAATTAACCCCCTATTTTAGATTTTTTTTAATTTAAACTCAAATAAAATATTTTTTTATTTTATTCTTTTTTTTAGAACTTTAATTTCCATCTCAGCTAATTCTTGATTAGGATGTTGAATTGGGTTAGAAATCAATTTATTAAGATTTATCCCCCTAATTTCCAATTCAAAAAATCTTTTATCATCTGAAGCAGCTCTAAAATATTTTCTTATCCAATCAATTGCATCTATTAATTTTTTATTTTCAATTTTATTAAAAATAATTTTATTAAAAAATTTTGAAATTAATAATTTATTTTCTATTTTAATTAATTCTTCCATATTAATAAAAATAGGATCAACCCCCTTTCATTTTTGATTTCCTAATATTATTGAAGGTTTATCTTGATTTAATTGTTTTATTTTAATAACATGACAAAAAATTTCCCCAATAATTTTATTATCATATTATATAAATAATAATTTTTTAATATTTATTATAATTTTTAATGTTATTATTGGAACAATGGGAGGAATTAATCAAACTTCATTACGAAAATTATTATCATTTTCATCTATTAATAATTTAGGTTGAATATTAGCAGCATTAATAATAACAGAAAATTTATGAATTTTTTATTTAATAATATATTCATTCTTAATTAGAATTATATGTTTTTTTTTTAATATATTAAATATTTACTATATCAATCAATTATTTATTATAAACATAAAATTTCCCCTAAAAATATCACTACTAATTAATTTTTTATCATTAGGAGGATTACCCCCCTTTTTAGGATTTTTCCCTAAATGAATTATTATTAATTTTCTTATTTTAAATAAATTATTTATTATTAGATTTATTTTTATTATAATAAGATTAATTATATTATTTTTTTATATTCGAATTATATATTCATCTATTATATTCAATTATTTAAAAATAAAATGATTTAAAAATTTTATAAAAAATTATTTATTATTAATTATAAATATTTTTAGAATAATTTCTTTATTAGGTATAATTTTTAGAACCTTTATATTTATATAAGGTTTTAAGTTATATAAACTAATAATTTTCAAAATTATAAATAAAGAAATCTCTTTAAGCCTTAGTATTATATAACTTACCCCTTAAAATTTGCAATTTTATATCATTATTGACTATAAGGCTTATTTAATAAAAGAGATTTTCTCGTTAATAAATTTACAATTTATCGCTTATACTCAGCCATTTTATTAGCGAAAATGACTTTATTCAACAAATCATAAAGATATCGGAACTTTATATTTTATTTTTGGTATTTGAGCAGGAATAGTAGGAACCTCTTTAAGATTATTAATTCGAACTGAATTAGGTAATCCTGGATCTTTAATTGGAGATGATCAAATTTATAACTCTATTGTAACAGCTCATGCCTTTATTATAATTTTTTTTATAGTTATACCTATTATAATTGGAGGATTTGGAAATTGATTAATTCCGTTAATATTAGGGGCCCCTGATATAGCTTTCCCCCGAATAAATAATATAAGATTTTGATTATTACCCCCCTCATTAACTTTATTAATTTCCAGAAGAATTGTTGAAAATGGAGCAGGAACTGGATGAACAGTTTATCCTCCTTTATCATCTAATATTGCCCATAGAGGAACATCAGTTGATTTAGCTATTTTCTCTTTACATTTAGCTGGAATTTCATCTATTTTAGGAGCTATTAATTTTATTACAACTATTATTAATATACGAATTAACCATATATCATTTGATCAAATACCTCTTTTTGTATGAGCAGTAGGAATTACTGCTTTACTTTTATTATTATCTTTACCTGTTTTAGCAGGTGCTATTACAATACTTTTAACAGATCGAAATCTTAATACTTCATTTTTTGATCCAGCAGGAGGTGGAGATCCTATTTTATATCAACATTTATTTTGATTTTTTGGTCACCCAGAAGTTTATATTTTAATTTTACCAGGATTTGGTATAATTTCTCACATTATTTCTCAAGAAAGTGGAAAAAAAGAAACTTTTGGATGTTTAGGAATAATTTATGCTATAATAGCAATTGGTTTATTAGGATTTATTGTATGAGCTCATCATATATTTACTGTAGGAATAGATATCGATACTCGAGCTTATTTTACTTCTGCAACTATAATTATTGCTGTACCAACAGGAATTAAAATTTTTAGTTGATTAGCAACACTACATGGATCACAAATAAATTATAGACCATCTATTTTATGAAGATTAGGATTTGTTTTTTTATTTACAGTTGGGGGATTAACCGGAGTAATTTTGGCTAATTCTTCTATTGATGTAACATTACATGATACTTATTATGTTGTAGCTCATTTTCATTATGTTTTATCTATAGGGGCAGTATTTGCAATTATTGGCGGATTCATTCATTGATATCCTTTATTTACAGGATTATCATTAAACCCTTATTTATTAAAAATTCAATTTTTATCAATATTTATTGGAGTAAATTTAACTTTTTTTCCTCAACATTTTTTAGGTTTATCGGGTATACCTCGACGATATTCTGATTACCCTGATAATTTTACTTCATGAAATATTATTTCTTCTTTTGGTTCTTATATTTCTTTATTATCAATAATAATAATAATAACAATTATTTGAGAATCAATAATTAAAAAACGTATAATTTTATTTTCATTAAATATATCTTCTTCAATTGAATGATTACAAAATTTACCTCCTTCAGAACATTCTTATAATGAATTACCTATCCTAAGAAACTTCTAATATGGCAGATCATATGTAATGGATTTAAACCCCATTTATAAAGGATTATCCTTTTTTTAGAAATGCCAACTTGATCTAATTTTAATCTTCAAAATGGTGCCTCACCGTTAATAGAACAAATTATTTTTTTTCATGATCATACTTTAATTATTCTAATTATAATTACTATTTTAGTAGGTTACTTAATATTTATTTTATTTTTTAATAAACTTATTAATCGATTTTTATTAGAAGGACAAATAATTGAATTAATTTGAACTATTATTCCTGCAATTACATTAATTTTTATTGCTTTACCTTCATTACGTTTATTATATTTATTAGATGAACTTAATAATCCTTTAATTACTTTAAAATCTATTGGACATCAATGATATTGAAGTTATGAATACTCAGATTTTAACAATATTGAATTTGATTCATATATAATTCAATATAATAAAAATATCCCTGAAAATTTTCGTCTATTAGATGTTGATAATCGAATTATTTTACCTATAAATAATCAAATTCGAATTATAGTAACTGCTACTGATGTAATTCATTCATGAACTATTCCATCATTAGGGGTAAAAGTAGATGCTAACCCTGGACGATTAAACCAAACTAGATTTTTTATTAATCGTCCAGGAATTTTTTTTGGTCAATGTTCAGAAATTTGTGGAGCTAATCATAGTTTTATACCTATTGTAATCGAAAGAATTTCTATTAAAAATTTTATTAATTGAATTAATAATTATTCATTAGATGACTGAAAGCAAGTAATGGTCTCTTAAACCATTTAATAGTAAATTAGCAATTACTTCTAATGAAAGAATTAGTTAAAATATATAACATAAATATGTCAAATTTAAATTATTACACTAGTAATATTCTTTTATACCTCAAATAATACCTATTAATTGATTATTATCTTTTTTTTTTTTTATTATAATTTTCATCTTATTTAATATTATAAATTACTATATTTTTAATATCAATTTTAAAAAATTATTTTATTTTAATAAAAAATTTAAAAAAATAAATTGAAAATGATAAGTAATTTATTTTCCATTTTTGACCCTACAACAAATTTATTAAATTTATCATTAAATTGAATTAGAACTTTTATTGGATTAATATTTATTCCATATTCTTTTTGATTAATTCCTAATCGACATTATATTTTTTGAAATTTTATTATTAATAAACTTCACAATGAATTTAAAATATTATTAGGTATTAATAGATTTAATGGATCAACTTTTATTTTTATTTCATTATTTTCTTTTATTTTATTTAATAATTTTTTAGGTTTATTTCCTTATATTTTTACTAGAACAAGTCATTTAACTATTTCATTATCAATCTCTTTATCATTATGAATTAGATTTATATTATATGGATGAATTAATAATTATCAACATATATTTATTCATATAATCCCTCAAGGAACCCCAAATATTTTAATACCATTTATAGTATTAATTGAAACTATTAGAAATATTATTCGTCCAGGAACCTTGGCTATTCGTTTAACTGCTAATATAATTGCAGGACATTTATTATTAACTTTATTAAGAAGAACTAACTCTAATTTATCATTTTTTATATTATTTATTTTAATTTTTATACAAATTTTATTATTAATTTTAGAATCAGCTGTTGCTATTATTCAATCTTATGTAATTTCTATTCTTAGAACTCTTTATTCTAGAGAAGTAAATTAATGATAATAAATCATAATCATCCATATCATTTAGTAGATTATAGACCATGACCTTTAACAGGAGCTATTGGAGTAATAACTTTAGTTACTGGTATAATTAAATGATTTCATAACTTTAATATAAACTTAATAATTTTAGGTTATATTATTATTATTATAACCATATATCAATGATGACGAGATATTTGTCGAGAAAGAACTATACAAGGTAAACATACTATTTTAGTTTCAAAAGGATTACGATGAGGTATAATTCTTTTTATTATTTCAGAAGTATTTTTTTTTTTATCTTTTTTTTGAGCTTTTTTTCATAGAAGTTTATCTCCTAATATTGAAATTGGAACTTTATGACCTCCTTTAAATATTACACCATTTAATCCATTTCAAATTCCTTTATTAAATACTATTATTTTAATTAGATCAGGAGTAACTGTAACCTGAACTCATCATGCATTAATAGAAAATAATCACTCTCAAACTAAACAAAGATTATTTATTACTATTATATTAGGAATTTATTTTACTATTCTACAAGCATATGAATATTTTGAAGCACCTTTTTCAATTGCCGATAGAATTTATGGATCAACTTTTTTTATAGCAACAGGATTTCATGGACTACATGTAATCATTGGAACAATTTTTTTAACAACATGTTTTTTTCGTCATTTAAATAATCATTTTTCAAATAAACATCATTTTGGATTTGAAGCAGCAGCATGATATTGACACTTTGTTGATGTAGTATGATTATTCCTTTATATTTCTATTTATTGATGAGGAAATTAATTTATTTATATAATATATTTAGTATATTTGATTTCCAATCAAAAAGTTTAATTTATCTTTAATATAAATAATTATTTTATTATTAATTTTATCAATATTAACTATTATTATTTCTAATATTATAATATTATTATCTATAATATTATCAAAAAAATCATTTTCAGATCGAGAAAAATGTTCTCCATTTGAATGTGGTTTTGACCCTAAATCATCAGCACGAATTCCATTTTCCTTACATTTTTTTTTAATTACAGTAATTTTTTTAATTTTTGATATTGAAATTGCTCTTCTTTTTCCAATTATTATATTATTTAATTTAATTAATTTTATTATATTAATAAAAATTAGATTTTTTTTCTTAATTATTTTATTATTAGGATTATATCATGAATGAAATCAAACCATACTTAATTGAACTAATTAAGGATTATAGTTTATATAAACATTTGATTTGCACTCAAAAAATATTGATTTATCAATTTATCTTAAATAAGAAGCAATAAATTGCATTTAATTTCGACTTAAAAGAATGAGTTAATTAACTCCTTATTTATATTAATTGAAACCAAATAGAGGTATATCACTGTTAATGATACTATTGAATATTATATTCCAATTAAATAAGAAATATATTATAATTAAGCTGCTAACTTAATTTATAGTGATTAAAATCATTAATATTTCTATTTTAATTTTAATTAATAATTTATAATTTATATAGTTTAAATAAAACATTACATTTTCATTGTAAAAATAAAAAAATTTTTTTATAAATATTTAAAGATTATATAATCTCCTTAATATCTTCAATATTATACTCTAAATAAGCTATTTAAATTTTAAATTAATAATATAAAATAAAAAATTATTATTCATAAAATAAATCTAAATAAATAAATTTTAAAATTATTTATTTGATATAAATAATAAAAAATTGAATAATTTTTAATAATATTAAATATACCTTGACCTCTATATATTTCTATTCAACCTATATCAATATTTTTTATTAATCCTTGACTATAATTTAAAAAATAATAATTTAAACCATAAGTAGATAAATTTGGTATAAATCACATTAAAGATAAAAAATTTCTTAAATTATAAATTATTAAAAACTTATTTAAAGAATAAATTTCTATATTACTAATTAAATAACCTATAAATAAACCAACTAATCTTACATAAATAACTATTATTTTTATATTAAATGATAAATAAATTATATAAGGATAATTAAAAATTATTCACATTAAAAATCTTCCAGTAATTAAACTTATAAATAATAATAAAAATATACTTTTTAATATAATATAATCCTCATCATATAAATTATATACAGAAAATAAATTATAATCATTAATTATTAAATATATCAATAAACGAATTGTATAAAATATTGTTAAACCAGTAGAAAAATAATATAAAAAAAAAATTAATATATTTAAATTTCTTATTCTTACTATTTCTAAAATTAAATCCTTGGAATAAAACCCAGCCAAAAAAGGAATACCACATAAAGCTAAATTAGAAATATTTATACATAAAGAAGTCATTGGAATATACATTCTAATACCTCCTATAAAACGAATATCTTGATTATCATTTATTATATGAATAATTACTCCAGCGCATATAAATAATAAAGCTTTAAATATAGCATGTGTTAATAAATGAAAAAAAGCTAATTCTGGTAATCCTATTCTTAAAATTCTTATTATCAATCCTAATTGTCTTAAAGTTGATAATGCAATAATTTTTTTTAAATCAAATTCATAATTAGCAGAAATTCCAGCTATAAATATTGTTAATCCAGATAATAATAATAATAATTTGAAAAAAAATATATCAATTAATAATACATTAAATCGAATCAATAAATAAACTCCAGCAGTCACTAATGTTGAAGAATGAACTAAAGCTGAAACAGGAGTTGGAGCTGCTATAGCAGCTGGTAATCAAGAACTAAAAGGAATTTGAGCTCTTTTAGTCATAGCTGCAATAATTAATAAAACTCTAATAACCTTCATTGAATAATCATTATTTATAAAACTTAAATAAAAAATATAATTTCAACTTCCATAATTTATTATTCAAGAAATTACTATTAAAATTATAATATCCCCAATTCGATTAGATAAAGCAGTTAATATTCCAGCATTATAAGACTTAATATTTTGATAATAAATTACTAAACAATAAGAAACTAATCCTAATCCATCCCAACCTAAAAAAATTCTAATTATATTAGGACTAATAATTAATAAAACTATTGAAAAAACAAATAATAATACTAAAATAATAAATCGATTTAAATTTATTTCAGATCTTATATATCTTTTTCTATAATAAATAACTGAAGATGAAATTATCAATACAAATATTATAAATAATAATGATATTCAATCTAAAATAATAGATATAACAATATTTATAGAATTAAAAGAAACAATTTCCCACTCTAAAAATAAAACCATATTCTTTATAATAAAATAAATTAAAAAAAAAAAATTCATTATTCTAAAAAAAAATAAAAAAAAAAATCTAATAAAACAAATTGAATAATTTTTAATAATTTAAAATGATTCCTCATATTTTTGATTCCACAAATCAATATTTTTATTAAATTATTTAAATTAATTAAAATCAAATTATAAAATATTCAATTTTTAAAATTAATATATTTAAAGGCAATCAATGTAAAATTAATATTAAATATTCACGAGAAACCCCAGTATAAAATCTATAAATTCTTAAATTATACTTACCATGTTGAGTATATGAATATAAATATAATCTATAACCTGCTCTAAAAAAAGATATTATAATTAATATAATTATTGATAATCAAGATCAACTTACTAATCTATTAATTAATCTAATCTCTCCTATTAAATTTATAGAAGGTGGAGCTGCTATATTAGAAGATATAAATAAAAATCACCATAAACTTATTGAAGGTATAAAATTTATTATACCCTTATTTATAAATAATCTTCGACTATGTAAACGTTCATAATTAATATTTACTAAACAAAATATTCCAGATGAACATAATCCATGACCAATTATTATAATATAAGAACCTAAATAACCTCAATAATTTATTGTTATAATTCCCCCAATTACTAATCTTATATGTGCAACAGATGAATAAGCAATTAAAGATTTTATATCTACTTGACAAAAACAATTTAAACTAATATACAAACCTCCTAATAATCTAATAATAATTCAAATAAAATTTATTTTTATACCAATATTTTGAAAAAGAATTAAAATTCGTAATAATCCATACCCCCCTAATTTTAATATAATTCCTGCTAAAATTATTGAACCAGACACTGGAGCTTCCACATGAGCCTTAGGTAATCATAAATGAACAAAATATATAGGTATTTTTACTAAAAAAGCTAAAATTATTGATATATACAATAAATATAAATTTATATTAAAAAATTTTATAAAATAAATAGTTAAATAATTTAAATAATCAAAAATAAAAAAAATTCCTATTAATATTGGCAAAGAAGCAAATAAAGTATAAAATAATAAATATATTCCAGCTTGAATTCGTTCAGGTTGATATCCTCAACCAATAATTAATATTAAAGTTGGAATTAATCTTCCTTCAAAAAATAAATAAAATATAAATAAATTTAATATTCTAAAAGTTAAATATAATATAATTAATAAAATAACAATATTTAATAAAAAAAAATTAACATAAAAATTATTTTTATATAATGACTCTCTTGCTATAATTATTAATATACAAATTCAAATTCTTAATAAAATTAACCCAAAAGAAATTAAATCACAACCTATTATATATCTTAAATTACAAAAATTATTAATATTTAAACTTAAATTTATAAAAATAAAAATAATTAATATTAATATTATTTGAACCAATCAAAATATATTTTTTATAAAACATAAAGGAATTATAAAAATTATTATTATTAAAAATTTTATCATTTACAATAAATTAAATCTTTTAAAATAATCATTACCATGTGTTCGAATTATAGAAACTAAAATTGATAAACCTAATGCACCTTCACAAACAGTAAATAATAAAAAAATTATCAATATATATATATCATATTCAATATAATTTAAATAAATTATCATTAAAAAATATATTCTTAATACAATAAATTCTAATCTTAATAAAACAATTAATAAATGCTTATGTTTAGAAATAAAAATCATATTCCCACATAAAAATATAATAAAAATAATAAATCACATATTTAAACTTATCATTTGTTTTTATAATTTAAAATTAAAATATTGGTCTTGTAAATCAAAAATAAGTATATTACTTTAAAAACTTCAAAGAAAAAGAAATTCTTTATCAATAATCTCCAAAATTATTATTTTTTTTAAACTATTCTTTGAAATTTTAAAAATATTTCTTTCTTTATTAATTATAATATTTTCTATTATAATATTTTTTTTTAATCATCCCTTATCTATAGGATTAATAATTTTATTTCAAACTTTATTAACTTGTTTATTATCAGGTATATTAATTAATACATATTGATTTTCATATATTTTATTTTTAGTATTTTTAGGAGGATTATTAGTGTTATTTATTTACGTGTCAAGAATTGCCTCTAATGAAATATTTTATAATAATTTTTTTATAAAAATAATTTTAATTTTTATTTTTATTATATCAATTTTATTAAGATATATATATATATATAATATAAATTGATTAAATTTTACTAATAATTATGAAATAAATAACTTTAAAAATATATTTAATTTTTTCAATAATGAAAATAAAATTAATTTATCAAAATTATATAATAATTATACTCATTTAATAATAATAATATTAATCATTTATTTATTTATTACTTTAGTGGCTGTAGTAAATATTACTAATATTTTTTTTGGGCCTTTACGATTATCAAATTAATTTTCAATCTAACACTAATGATAAATAAATTTTTACCTTTACGAAAAACTCACCCATTAATTAAAATTATTAATAGATCATTAATTGATTTACCTTCTCCTTCCAATATTTCATTATGATGAAATTTTGGATCATTATTAGCACTATGTTTAATTATTCAAATTTTAACAGGATTATTTTTAACTATATATTATACTGCTAATATTGAATTAGCTTTTTATAGTATTAATTATATTTGTCGAAACGTTAATTATGGATGATTAATTCGAACTTTACACGCTAATGGTGCTTCATTTTTTTTTATTTGCATTTACTTACATATTGGTCGAGGAATTTATTATGAATCATTTAATTTAAAATATACTTGAATAATAGGAATTATTATTTTATTTATTTTAATAGCCACAGCATTTATAGGATATGTTTTACCTTGGGGACAAATATCATTTTGAGGGGCTACAGTTATTACTAATCTTTTATCAGCTATCCCCTACTTAGGAACAATATTAGTAAATTGAATTTGAGGAGGATTTGCTGTTGATAATGCTACTTTAACTCGTTTTTATTCATTTCACTTTTTATTTCCATTTATTATTTTAATATTAACTATAATTCATTTATTATTCTTACACCAAACAGGCTCTAATAATCCTTTAGGAATTAACAGAAATTTTGATAAAATTCCTTTCCATCCATTTTTTACTTTTAAAGACTTAATTGGATTTATTATTATATTAATATTATTAATTATATTAACACTAATTAATCCATATCTTTTAGGAGACCCTGATAATTTTATTCCTGCTAACCCTTTAGTAACCCCAATTCATATTCAACCTGAATGATATTTTTTATTTGCTTATGCAATTTTACGATCTATTCCTAACAAATTAGGAGGAGTTATTGCACTAATTATATCTATTTTAATTTTAATTATTCCTCCTTTAACTTTTAATAAAAAAATTCAAGGAATTCAATTTTATCCTATTAATCAAATATTATTTTGATTTATAATATCTATTGTTATTTTATTAACTTGAATTGGAGCTCGTCCTGTAGAAGATCCTTATATTATTACTGGTCAATTACTTACTATTTTATATTTTTCTTATTTTATTATTAATCCCATCATTAATAAATTTTGAGATAATTTAATTTTTAATTAATAATTAATGAGCTTGTTAAAGCATTTGTTTTGAAAACTTAAGAAAGAATAAATTTATTCTATTAATTTATACTAAAATTAATAACTAACTTAAAAAAATTTTTAAACCTATAAAAAATAATAAATAATTTAAAGAAATAGGTAAATATCTTTTTCAAGATAAATATATTAATTTATCATATCGATATCGAGGTAATGTACCACGAACTCAAATAAATAAAAATGAAATTAATCTTAATTTCAAATAAAATAATAAAGATATATTATAACCCCCTATATATATTAAAATAAATAACATTCTTATAAATAAAATTCTTGAATATTCAGCTAAAAAAATTAAAGCAAATCCTCCTCTTCTATATTCAATATTAAATCCTGAAACTAATTCTCTCTCACCCTCTGCAAAATCAAAAGGAGTTCGATTAGTTTCAGCTAATCTTGAAGAAATTCAACATAATCTTAAAGGTAATATTAAAAAAAAAAATCAAACTAAATCCTGATAAACAAAAAATATTATCATATTAAAATTTATAATTAAAATAATTCTCGATAATATAATTAATGCTAATCTCACTTCATAAGAAATTGTTTGAGCAACAGCCCGTAATCCTCCTAATATTGAATAATTAGAATTTGATGATCACCCAGCAACTATAACAGTATATACCCCCATTCTTGTACAACATAAAAAAAATAAAATCCCTAAATTAAATCTAATTATATTAAAATAATAAGGAATTAATATTCAAATTATCAAAGATAAAATAAAACTAATAATTGGAGAAAAATAATAAGAAATATAATTAGAATAAATAGGAAAAATTTGTTCCTTAGTAAATAATTTAATAGCATCTGAAAAAGGTTGTAAAATCCCTATATAACCAACCTTATTAGGTCCTTTACGAACTTGAATATAACCTAAAACCTTACGCTCTAATAATGTTAAAAAAGCAACTCCAATTAATACCCCCATAATTAAAATTAATATTCCTAAAATTATTATTATTATATCTTTTATTATCATTTACTACATATATAATTAAATTATATATTAATGATTTCTAAAATCACTACATTTTCTCTGTCAAAATAGTTAATATTTAAATATATTAAACTATTATTAAAATTCTTTTTATATAAAATTATTTTAAATATTTAATCCTTTCGTACTAAAATATTTTATTAATTTAAAGATAGAAACCAACCTGGCTTACACCGGTTTGAACTCAGATCATGTAAGATTTTAATGATCGAACAGATCAAAAATTTTAAACTTTTGCATTTAAATTTTATCTTAATCCAACATCGAGGTCGCAAACTTTTTTTCTTATTTGAACTAAAAAAAAAAATTACGCTGTTATCCCTAAGGTAATTTTTTCTTTTAATCGTAAATTACGGATCATTTATTCACTTATTAATGTAAATCTATAAAAAAAGTTCTTTTAATTTTTTTATCACCCCAACAAAATATTTATTATAAATTAAAACTTTAAATTTTATAAATAATTCTAATTTAATTAAATATTAAACTCTATAGGGTCTTCTCGTCTTTTAAATATATTTTAGCTTTTTAACTAAAAAATTAAATTTTACAAATTAAAAAGAGACAGTATATATCTCATTAAATCCTTCATACAAGTCACCAATTAAGAGACTATTGATTATGCTACCTTTGTACAGTCAAAATACTGCAGCCCTTTAATATATTATCAGTGGGCAGATTAGACTTTAAATTATTAATCAAAAAGACATGTTTTTGATAAACAAGTGAATATAAATTTTTGCCGAATTCCTTTTTTTAAATTATTAAACAATAAATTATTTTCATTTAAAATTATATACTAATTTTATCATTATATCTAAATTTAAATTATTAAAAAATATTTTTAAATAAAAAATTAAATAAATTTTAAATTTTAATTAAATTGAAATTATTTATAAAAAATTATAATTTTTAAACAATATAAATTTTAAAAATTTCAATTATTACTATTAAAATTCATTATAAAAATTTATTTTAAAGCTTATCCCTTAAAATATTTAATTTTAAAAATATAATTTTAATTAATTAAAATTATATTTTTTAAAATTTAAAATTAAATTTTTTTCTAAAAAAACTAGATATATTCAAAAACGATTAACATTTCATTTCAAATTAATTATTTAAAATAATTATATAACATTAACTTTAATAATTAATTATCTCTTTTAAATTCGAGAAAATTTTTATATAAAAATAATTATTAATAAACTCTGATACACAAGATACAATAAATTAAATTTACTTTCACATAAATTTATTTTCAATATATTTCAAATTTCTTTTACAATACTAATTTTCTATAAATTTTTATTATTTTTTCTATTAAATATACTTTAACCCCCATTAAAATTATTTAATATTAAAAATTTTTTTATTATTTATACTTTATTAATTTATCCCCCTCAAATTAATTATAATATAATATCTTTTCAATGTAAATGAAATACTTTTATCAAGCTCTAATTTGTTCTTTCTAGAAACACTTTCCAGTACCTCTACTTTGTTACGACTTATTCCAACTTATTAATGAAAGTGACGGGCAATATGTACATATTTTAATTTATAATCATTTTAATAAATTAATTAAAATTACATTTAAATCCACCTTCAAATATTTATTAAAAAATATTATTCATTTAAATTTATTTATTGTAATCCATTATATTCTTAATTATAATCTGCATCTTGATCTGAACTAATTTTATATAAAAATTTTAAAATATTATTTTTATTTAAAAATATTTATTTAACAACGATATACAAAATAATAAATTAAGTAAATTTATTCGTGGATTATCAATTATTAAACAGATTCCTCTAAATGAACTAAAATACCGCCAAATTATTTAAGTTTCAATAAATTATTACCTACTATTTTAGTATTATAAATTTAATTTTTAATAATAGGGTATCTAATCCTAGTTTTTTATAAAATTTTATAAATCATAAAATTAATATAAATTTTAATTAAATTAAAATTTCACTTAATAATTTAATATTTAATTTAAATAATAATTTTTATATTTATTATTTACTGATAAAATTTAAATTATTTTTTGTATAACCGCAACTGCTGGCACAAAATTTGTTAATAAATTAAATATCACTAAATCTTAATTTCTTAAATTTTTAATTTTAATTACTGCAAATTTTAATAATTATTATTAAAATAATTAAAAATTAACACTAAAATTTACATGTAAAATAAATTTAAATTAAACTCAATAAATCATAAAAAATTTATTTATATATATAATTTTTTCATATAGATTTT